AGGATTTGAAATTGAAAATATTTAGATTCAAATTACTCTTTCAAGAGATTAGGCCAATAACTATATCTACATATCCAGAAAAATAGAATTTTTTTTACAACTATTATAAAAAGTAGAGTTACCTCTTTTTTCCTGACCGGGTCAATAAAGTTATGAAAGATTTTGATTTATTTATCTCTTTTTTTATATATAATGGATTTACCTGGACTAATACATGATTTTCTTTTAGTCTTTCTGGGATTGGGTCTTATATTAGGGGCTCTGGGAGTAGTATTACTTCCTAATCCCATTTATTCTGCCTTTTCGTTAGGATTTGTTTTTGTTTGTATATCTTTATTCTATATTCTATCGAACTCCCATTTTGTAGCTGCTGCGCAGCTCCTTATTTACGTAGGAGCCATCAATGTTTTAATCATTTTTGCTGTGATGTTTATAAATGGTTCAGAATATTCCAAAGATTTCCATCTTTGGACCGTGGGAGATGGAGTAACTTCCGTGGTCTGTACAAGTATTTTTGTTTCACTAATTACTACTATTCCAGATACGTCATGGTACGGTATTATTTGGACTACAAAAGCAAACCAGATTATAGAGCAAGATCTTATAAGTAATAGTCAACAAATTGGAATTCATTTATCAACAGATTTTTTTATTCCGTTTGAATTTATTTCAATAATTCTTTTAGTTGCGTTAATCGGCGCAATTGCTGTAGCTCGTCAATAATAACTCTTTAGAACTGGAAAAATATGAGCTACCACATGCATTTCCTTTTTCTATTTGACTTTGTATATAAAATAGATAGAATTTTTTTATTAGTTCGACCTATTCCCAATATATTCCTTTATTCCATTACGTTATTTTATATTCTAGTCAACTAGTAAATCCAATTGGTTAAATTGTTGTTCATATTGAAATGAATCGAGATTGATAAGGAGTTAGTTAATGATGCTCGAACATGTACTTGTTTTGAGTGCCTTTTTATTTTCTGTCGGTCTATATGGATTGATTACAAGTCGAAATATGGTTAGGGCTCTTATGTGTCTTGAACTTATATTAAATGCGGTTAATCTCAATTTTGTAACATTTTCTGATTTTTTTGATAGTCGTCAATTAAAAGGAGCCATTTTCTCCATTTTTGTTATAGCTATTGCAGCTGCTGAAGCCGCTATTGGACTCGCTATTGTTTCATCAATTTATCGTAACAGAAAATCAACTCGTATAAATCAATCGAACTTGTTGAATAAGTAATTTAAGTAATATTATCATATAACTTAGAATTTTCATAAATAAATTCAAATTAGCATGTTGGCTACTTAAGGTAGGCTCCTGTTATCACAAAGATAAGAGATCAAAGTAGTTTGGCACTGTCAATCCATTCCATAAGTAGATTAATAAAAAAACTCGGGAAACTCATCGATTCATCTAGTCCTAGTATTTAAATATATAATTCATTTATCAATTTACTAGATTGAAACTTTATCACGTTCAAAAATGGATAGATCCAATGTCGCATTCAGTAAAGATTTATGATACATGTATCGGGTGTACTCAATGTGTCCGAGCTTGTCCCACGGATGTATTAGAAATGATACCTTGGGACGGATGTAAAGCTAAACAAATAGCTTCTGCTCCAAGAACAGAGGATTGTGTCGGTTGTAAGAGATGTGAATCCGCCTGCCCAACAGATTTCTTGAGTGTTCGAGTTTATTTATGGCATGAAACAACGCGCAGCATGGGTATAGCTTATTAATACGTTACAGAAACTCTTACTCGAGTCCATTTTTTTTTTTACCGCCAAAACCTGTGCCCAAAAATATATTATTTTTGGGCACAGGTTTTTTTGGTCCAAGTGTATCTTGTCTTTACCACGAACAACTTTCCTTGGTTAACAATAATTGTAGTTTTACCAATATTTGCGGGTTCCTTTATTTTCTTTCTTCCCCATAAAGGAAATAGGGTAATTAGGTGGTATACTATATGTATATGCATGTTAGAACTTCTTCTAACAACCTATGCATTCTGTTATCATTTCCAATTGGACGATCCATTAGTCCAACTAGTCGAGGACTATAAATGGATCAATTTTTTTGATTTCCGTTGGAAATTAGGAATAGATGGGCTGTCAATAGGACCCGTTTTATTAACAGGATTTATCACTACGTTAGCTACTTTAGCAGCCTGGCCTGTTACTCGAGATTCTCGATTATTCCATTTCTTGATGTTAGCAATGTACAGTGGTCAAATAGGATCATTTTCTTCGCGGGACCTTTTACTTTTTTTCATCATGTGGGAATTAGAATTAATTCCGGTTTATCTACTTCTATCCATGTGGGGAGGAAAGAAACGTCTCTACTCAGCCACAAAATTTATTTTGTACACGGCGGGGGGTTCCATTTTTCTCTTAATGGGAGTTCTGGGTGTCGGTTTATATGGTTCTAATGAACCAACATTGAATTTTGAAACATCAGTTAATCAGTCGTATCCTGTGGCTTTGGAAATA